AGTCACACACTCCCATAATCCATTTTATCTTCGTAGAATCCACTTCAACTATTCATATCAAATAACTAATACAATATTGCGGAGTTGAAGGGAAAGATCCAAACACATGTCTTATTCTTTTCAATAATCCATATTTGTAGCAATGGAATACTATAGTTTCTCTCCCCAATGATAGATTGATGATTGATTACAAATATCTATGATCCGCCTTCTCTATAAAGGGCCAGAAATACCTTGCTTACGTATCATTAGGAAGTGCATTAACATAAATACGGCAGTAAGAAGAGGTAATACAAAAGTGTGTAAACTATAAAAACGAGTCAAAGTAGATTGACCCACACTAGCACTTCCACGTAATAACTCGACCAGGGGCGATCCGATTACAGGAATAGCGTCGGGTACGCCTGTCACGATTTTGACTGCCCAATAACCAATTTGGTCCCGAGGTAAGGAATAACCAGTTACACCAAAAGATGCGGTCAATACAGCCAGAACCACACCTGTAACCCAAGTCAATTCGCGGGGTTTTTTAAACCCACCGGTGAGATAGACACGAAATACGTGCAGGATCATCATTAGGACCATCATACTTGCTGACCATCGATGAACTGATCGGATTAACCAACCAAAGTTAGCTTCAGTCATTATGTATTGAACCGAGGTAAAAGCCTCGGTAACGGTTGGACGATAGTAAAAAGTCATGGCAAACCCCGTAGCTACTTGTACTAAAAAACAAGTAAGCGTAATTCCTCCTAGACAATAAAATATGTTGACATGTGGAGGAACATATTTACTAGTTATATCATCTGCAATCGCCTGAATTTCGAGACGCTCTTCGAACCAATCATATACTTTATTGAGATAGGTAAACCAAGGGAACTCCCCCTCTGAGAACCGTATATGAGACTTTCATCTCGTACAGCTCAAGCAAAAACACCCCAATACTGGTTGCAACGGATATGTAATAGGAAATTTGAAACTTCTTCTTAGTACTCCATCCAACCTTCTCTGAAAATACGACGAAGTGCAAAAAAAACCGAAGCTCTTCTTTAGTGATGACAATGCCAAAATATCAAGTCAGCTCATTTCATTCGTTTTTATGTTGATCATTACGGGCCTCTTGAATTTTCTCGGTCTCTCAATTTTAATTTTTTGTATAATGTGGATTTCTTTTTGTTTCTAATTGCTAGGAATTCTCTTGTTGAGACCCTATGATTCGATTGAAACCTAAGATTCATACTAGAACCACGATGATTGAATAAAGTCCCTAAGCTAAGCCCAAGGGTTATCTGAGTAAAAACCTTTTGATCATCACTTATTCAATGAATAGATGAAATGACTCTAAATCCATAGAAACATTTGTCCGTTGGTCAAAATAAGCAAACAAAAAATTGAAGAATAATTAGAAATTAGAAAATAAATCTTTGAAATTTTTTGAGTCCGGTCGCGAGGTCTGACTGAATAGTAGGTATGAATCATAGTTTAAATATTTCTTTTCTTGATCTATTTCATTCCATATATTCCGTGCTCCAGATACTAGAATGAATATCCGACGAGGCAAAACCCATCTCTCTCAAGATGACAGACCCATTCTCTGTACTATCAATAGGATCAATTATAACAAGTCACACACTCATATTCCGGAAATACCGAAACAAAGGAATTTCACGGTCAAACTGCCGGAATGACCTAAAAATCCTAGTCCTAAGTAATTCACTTTGGATTGAAAAGACAGTACTTCGCAATTCCTATGAACCTAATTCATTGAAATTCCATCCAGTAAAACGGAAGAGTTATAAATCTCCAAAATAATAGATAGGAATACCGCGAAGAGAGCCATTGCGACACCCATCAACGGGGTAGTTCCCCATCCGGGCGCTACTTTACCATATTCCGAATTCAACGGTTTCAATAAACTTCCTAGACCAGTCTGTCTTGGTCTTGGACCAGATCTCGAATTATTCTCAACGGTTTGTGTAGCCATAAATCCTATTGCATTGATTGAATTTTATTGACTTTGTAAATCATACCGTTGTAAATAACCGATCTTATCATAGATCCATTGTGGTCTTGAAATTTTATAATAATGGAAATAGCAACCCTAGTCGCCATCTTTATATCTGGTTTACTTGTAAGTTTTACCGGGTACGCCTTATATACCGCTTTTGGGCAACCCTCTCAACAACTAAGAGATCCATTTGAAGAACATGGGGACTAATTGAAGTCAAGTAATGAGCCGCCCGTGTTGGGCGGCTCATTACTTGACTTTAATGCATTAATTCATTAGTATTTATAAAGTAACATTATACTTTAACTATAATTGAGATAATCAAAAATCATTTTTTAGTCGGAACCTTAGGCGGTTCTCGAAAAAAGATAGCGAAAAAAATGATTCCTAGAGTCGAGACTAAGAGGAATGTATAAACCAATGCTTCCATAAATTCGATCGTGGTTTACAATTATAGCTTCCACACCTGTTCATTTGGGAGCATCTCCCAGATAAAGACAAGAGTCAAAGAAAAGGGCGATTTAAATCCAGCAAAATTTATCTGGTAATCTATGTAGAAAGTGAAATCAAAAAAAATCCAATAGAAGCGAAAGATACCATATCAGATCAATGTTTATCAGATTACCTGTCTCCTTGTAGTTGGATCCCCAAGTTTTTGGAATGCTCCAAATTCTACTTGAGCATCCAAATCTGGATCAATCCCCGCAAAAACATCTCTGAACAAGGTTCTAGCACCATGCCAAATGTGTCCGAAAAAGAAGAGCAAAGCAAACGAAGCATGCCCAAAAGTGAACCAACCCCTCGGACTACTACGAAAAACACCATCAGATTTCAAAGTAGCACGATCTAATTCAAAAATTTCACCTAATTGAGCGCGTCTAGCATATTTTTTCACAGTTGCAGGATCACTATAACTGACTCCGTTAAGTTCGCCACCATAGAACTCAACAGTTACCCCTACTTGCTCAACACTATACTTCGATTCCGCCCTTCGAAAAGGAACATCGGCTCTCACAATTCCGTCTCCATCTACCAAAACTACCGGAAATGTTTCAAAAAAAGTAGGCATACGACGTACAAAAAGCTCACGCCCCTCTTTATCTCTAAAGATAGGGTGCCCTAACCATCCAACAGCTATTCCGTCCCCGTTATCCATTGAGCCCGCTCTGAATAATCCCCCCTTTGCGGGATTATTGCCGATGTAATCATAAAAAGCTAATTTTTCAGGAATTTTAGACCAGGCTTCTGATAAACTCTGATTTTCAGCTAGTCCGGCACCAACCCTTCGATAGATTTCTTGCTGGAAGTATCCCTGATCCCATTGATAACGGGTGGGACCGAATAATTCGATGGGGGTAGTTGCCGAACCATACCACATAGTTCCGGCAACAACAAAAGCCGCAAAAAAGACAGCAGCGATACTACTGGAAAGAACAGTTTCAATATTACCCATACGCAACCCTTTGTATAGGCGTTGGGGCGGACGAACACTAAGATGAAATAGGCCTGCTAATATGCCCAATGTCCCTGCTGCAATATGATGAGAGGCTATGCCTCCCGGAACAAAAGGATCAAAACCTTCTACGCCCCACGCAGGACTTACAGATTGTACTTTTCCAGTTAGTCCGTAAGGATCGGACACCCATATTCCAGGACCATACAAGCCCGTTACATGAAATGCACCAAACCCAAAGCAAGCTAACCCTGATAGAAATAAATGAATTCCAAAAATCTTGGGCAAATCCAAAGAAGGTTTTCCTGTACGTTCATCACGGAATATTTCTAGATCCCAATACACCCAATGCCAAATAGCTGCCAAAAAGCACAAACCAGAAAACACAATATGCGCCCCGGCCACACCCTCGTAACTCCAAATACCCGGATTTGTTACAGTTCCTCCTGTGATACTCCAACCTCCCCATGAATTGGTTATTCCTAAACGAGTCATGAAGGGTATAACAAACATACCCTGTCTCCACATTGGATCAAGAACGGGGTCAGAGGGATCAAAAACGGCTAATTCGTATAGAGCCATTGAACCAGCCCACCCAGAAACTAGAGCTGTATGCATTATATGGACAGCAAGCAACCGACCGGGATCATTCAATACGACGGTATGAACACGATACCAAGGCAAACCCATGAAAATACCCCTTTATCAAAGAAAAATAAAAAAAAAAAAAGATATAACTTTATCGCATTGGAAAAAACTAGGCTATAGACTTCTGCTTTTCAGTGGATTATTTCGGAGCAAGGGTTCTTATTTATTTTATTCCATTTTGTTGGTAATAATGGAACAATTCTGTTCGTCGGAACAAAGAAAAGCAGATCTATTCTATACTATACCCAATAAGTACCAATACGCAATGGGGGGATTGGTCCCATTTTTTATGGGCGAATGCATAGAAAGGTGTTCGTCGTTTGTTTGAACAGTTCGACCCAGTCGTAAAACTTTTCCTTTATGCATTTCGTCTTCCTCTATGAACTTTTCAATTTTATGAAAACAAAAAATTCATTGTTACGTTTCCACATCAAAGAATGAAGTCATCTTTTGACAGTCAAAAGATGCCCGTTGGTGTTCCGAAAGTCCCCTTTCGAATTCCGGGAGATGAGGACGCAACCTGGGTTGACCTATAGTGCGGCTTGTTAGACATATTGGGTCATATGGGATTTCCCCGTTCTCTCCCCTGATTGAGATACCCCTGCTTCGCCAAAAAATGAATTGAACTTATCAAGAATTTGTAGCGTGAAATGTAATTAGCCCAATTTCTTGAGGGAGCAATATTATTAATTACAATAATTTATGGTTAGTTTGATTGGACCAATAAAATGAAGTATCCAGGCTCCGTTCAGAAAATACTCAATTGTTCGTTTTAATTTAATATGGATATGCTTAACACTTGTATCAGAAACGTTTATAACATATAAACGATTAAATGATCTCAAACTGCTAATTTATGATGACTACACAGAATATTTAGAATATTTTATTTCGTGAAAAATCAATTGAAAAAAGTCGTATCAAAAAGAAGTGGTATTGGAATCATTTGGCCTATATGTACAAATAGAAATCGGTTGTATCTTTTATCATCTATCTTTACCCGGAGTAGAACATAAGCCTAAAAAATTTGAAGAGGCCCATTCAGGAACAAGAAATTTACATCGGAATTTTTAGATAAAACACCATACATCAATGAGAGTTTAATTCGAAAAGTTTCTAGGAGGTATGAAAGTCTTTCTAAAAAAAAAAAGAGGACCTATACTTTACTTTGATTCTTTCTTTGCTTTGCCATTTTTTTTTTATGAACCATATGCATTCAAAAGTGCGCGTATGGTTCCTAAAAGGGATAAAATTTTATCCTAATCAACCGACTTCATCGAGAAAGATTACTTTTTTTAGGAGACTCCATAGAGGACGAACTAGCAAATCAAGTTATGGGGCTCATGCTATTTCTCAATATAGAGGATAAGGAATTAGAGCAATGGTTATTTATAAACTCACCTGGCGGGTGGATAGTACCCGGAGTAGGCATTTATGATATGATGCAACTTGTGATACCAGATGTAAATACAGTATGTATGGGAGTCGCCGCTTCAATGGCATCTTTCGTTCTGGTCGGAGGCGAAATTACCAAACGCTTAGCATTCCTTCGCGCTTGGCGCCAATGTATCTTTAACCTTAGTTGAGAGGTTGAGAGAAAGCTTTTTTAGAAATGAAATAAAAAAGTAAAGTTATAAATGACATAAGAAAGTAATGAAGACTATATGCCTTAGCCGGGTAAAATGAATAAGACTACTGAGTAACAATAGCATGGCATTCCAATTCGGTATGAACATACCCATATGGTTTTTCATAACGTGAGATTGTGTATCGGGGGAGCTGGCTTAGACAAAATATCTTTCCGATCAAGGAATACCTCTGAATATCTCTCAGCAATTCATTTTAGTGTCGCAAATATTTTTGGTTTCACGCGACAAATGATTTTGCCAAATTTATGTTATCGAAGAGTACTAAAAAAAAAAAAAAGAAACTTTGGGATTGCTCGATCTCATATGAGTTAAATTCCCAAATAACCAAAGCACGGAAGCAACGGAATCATCATACTCCTTTTTCACTCTCCCAAAAGCAAGGATGTTAAATGGGCGGATAATTTCTGGATCCAATAGATCTTTTTTTTTCCCGTGGAAGGAAAAAAAAATCCCATTGTGGAGCCGTATGCAATGCCCCAAAATTGCCTGTACGGTTGTTGAATTTTATCTATATTGGATTGTCCTTTTATCAATCTATATTGTCGTTTGCTTCTATTATATATATACTCCGCTTCTTCTTATTCTTTAGCTCTTTCCTTTACCCGATAGAAGATAGAGGGACCTTTCATTATGTTATATCATCAGGGTAATGATGCACCAACCTGCTGGTACCTTTTATCAGCAAGAAATACCAGGATATACGCTAGAATCGAGAGCAATTTCAGAGTTTCGCGACAGAATCGTAAAAATATATTCCGTACGAACACAACAACCCCACTGGGTTATAGCCGCCGACCTGGAAAGAGATACTTTTATGGACGCAAGCGAAGCCAAAGAGTATGGAATTATAGATCTTATAGCAGAATCAGTCCTAAATACCGGCTAAAATACCAGGGAGTTAAGTAAAATTTACCCCACCACCGAATTTACACTCCGGATTTACATTGTCCTCTAAGATTCGCACTCATGAAACAAAATACGTTAGCATCTTAGAACCAAGGAAACAGAGCCAACGCCCCAATAGAAATGTCGGTCTACTTCCATTCCATTCGAGGATCCTAAAGACATCGATCGTATTGTTGATCTCTTATCTTGTTCGTTTACAGATTCGGAATGAGAAATTATTATCCCGCTCCATCCGAACTAAAAAAAAGGGTATAAAAATATCGCTATTACTTTTCATTGATGAGTTTAATTCAAGGATTTCGAGTTCTAATTTCATAAATCGATTTTTGGGGGGAGGGTTACTAGGAGGGGATAAGGATAGTTGGTAGGTTCAATTCCTAACCGGATGATTATGTTTTTTTTTCTTCTATTTAATACTAGAAGAAAAAAAAACATAATCATCCGGTTAGGATCGATCTAAACCAGCCCATTTTGTATATGATTCAGCATGCCAACTATTAAACAACTTATTAGAAACACAAGACAGCCAATCAAAAATGTCACAAAATCCCCCGCTCTTCGGGGATGTCCTCAGCGTCGAGGAACATGTACTAGGGTGTATGTGCGACTCGTTCAAATCATAAGATAAGCTGGAACAAAAGAAAGAAAACGCTTTTTCCAGTATCAATGACCAGTACCAATGAATAGGATGGAATTTTTCCATTCACTATCTAACAAAAGACCTACATTGTGTATGAAATTTATGGTTTCTATTGGTGCAAATCCAATCACCTTAATTGTAGATGATAAGCAACTCCCAGTGGTAGCAAATGGTTGTCCATTAAGCGGGGGAATTGGGATTTAGGAAGCAGAAAATTTATGCTCTCACTCTTGCAAGAACGGACTAACAGGGTCAGCTACCTAGCCAACTTTCATAATTAAATGCCGTTACTGTATGAGTAGATCTCATTGTGAAAAGATCTATTATTGGATAATTCATGGGTAGAGTCAAAGAATGTGAACTGTACAAGTTACTAATAACATTGATTGAATGGGGAAGGAGCTCCGGTGTATAGAGAGGACCTCACCGTTTACGAAGTAACCATAGAAACGAAGGAACCCACTATTTATTTATAAATTTCCCTTTACTAGGTATTCCTACTTTAATACAATACTCTATTTATACTCAATTTGAAATTTAATATTTTTGGATACCTAGTATCAATACAATTTCTTATTTCGAGGTGAAATGCCCGTAAAAAAAAATCGTGGTTGGGAAGGTCAGAGCAGCAAAAGCCATTGGAATTTGTATTTTATACATCGGAAGAATCCGTTTTGTTATTAATAGACTAGGAAAGACGAGAGGGATGACTGAAAGAAAAAATAAATTTAGTTATTCATCAAAGTTTATTTTGCTTCAATGACCAGAACTAGACGAGGGTATATAGCTCGTAGACGTAGAACAAAAACGCGTTTATGTGTATCAACCTTTCGAGGGTCCCATTCAAGACTTATGCGAACTGCTATTCAACAAAGAATTCGAGCTTTGGCTTCTTCTCATCGGGATAGGGGAAGCCGAAAGATCAATTTTCGTCGTCTGTGGATCACTCGAATAAATGCAGTAATTCGCGAGAACGGGGTATCCTATAGTTATAGTAGATCCATAAATAATCTGTACAAGAGACGGTTGCTTCTTAATCGTAAAATTCTTGCACAACTAGCCATATCAAATACAAATTGTCTTTATACAATTTCCAATGAGATCATTAAATAAGGAGATTGATTGGGGGAATTCATCGAAATGCTTTAAAGGGAGGTCCCCCGGAGAATGAACTCCGGGAAGGGAGAGTAAAAAGAAATAGGATTATTATAAAGTAGTCAAAATAACTGAATGCGTTTCCACAAAAAAAGGTTTCTTCTTCATTTTTGAATTTTGATTCAATCAATTGAGAAATAGACCTATTTCTTTCTGGTTCGAGTACCCGTAGTTCTAGGAGTATACTTAGTTCTATTCGCAGATTCTTCATTACGAAGAAAAGGTAACGAAGATAAAGTACGAGCTTGTTTTATAGCAATAGTAATTAATCGTTGTTGTTTCAAAGTCAATCTATTCACTCGTCTAGATAATATTTTTCCTTGCTCACTAATAAATCGACTAATTAAACTTATGTTTCTATAATCAATTCGATCCCCCGGTCCAATTGGGGGCAAACGCCTACGAAAAGATCGCTTGGATTTAAGAAAAAGCTTGGATTTTTCCATGGTTTATTCCTTATCTCTAAAATCCTATTTCTTAATTCTCATTTTGGATTTGACGGAAATAGGAGTTGATTGGTTTATTTGTTTATTTGATAATTATATGTTTATATGTAATTTTGAAAAATTTGTTCCCCTTTCTTGAATCCTGAAGGGAAGGTACACGCGGTTTTCTTTGATCTATTTCTTTATCTCCCCATGAATCATATGTTTGTAACAATAGGGACAGAATTTTCTCAATTCCAGTCGACTAGGCGTATTGTGTCGATTCTTTTGGGTAATATATCTGGAAATGCCGGGTGATTCCTTATTACTATCCTTTCGACAACTGTTACATTCCAAAATAACTGTTATTCTGACATCTTTACCCTTCGCCATGAACCTAACCTCCTTTGAATTTTGGATTCACTCAATTCTTTTCTTTCATTTTCGATCCGAAACGAAAAAAAAAAAAGAAGTTGCTGACCTGAAATCCTATTATGAAAGATTTTGTTACAATCAATAGAGAAAAAAGAAAAATAAGTAATACAATGATTTCTAACTATTAATTATTTAGATAGAATCTCGGTATAGTAATAGTATTTCATTTAAGTATCTTGTATAATTTTGTTGCCCTCTATGATTTTAATATATTAATATAATAATATTAAATTAATTCGAGCCTGAGCCCAAATTTCGATGCGGTTGAACCCACTTTTTTTTTTTTCTTTAATCCTCAAAAAAATGACAAAAGAGCAAAACAAAGAAAGGAAGAGAAAGGGAGAGGGATTCGTCAGAGAGAATTTAGCGTATCTCTAATCTTTTTAAGCCCTTCCTATGTCAATAACTAGAATGAAAAAAATGGGAATGTCAACGCATCCGGGAATAAACGATTGATCTCTATCAATAAACCTGCTAAAGACCCAAACCATAGAGTACTTAGCACAGGTGCCACAGAAAGATATGTTTTTAGATTTCGCATTGAAAAGCCTCCTTTTTTTGTAATACATATATGATCATATGCATATGTAGTTAAGGATCGCTTGTATTTGTACGCGAAATTCTTAACTAAAATAGATATATAAAACAACCCAGTAGATGAGATTTTCCTTTCCTTACAAC